AAATAAAAGTAAGAAATCAATCTTGTATCAGACTACTTGTCGTCTTGTAGTCGGATCCCCAAGTTTTTGGAATGTTCCAAATTCTACTTGAGCATCCAAATCTGGGTCAATACCGGCAAAAACATCTCGGAACAAGGTTCTAGCGCCATGCCAAATATGTCCAAAGAAGAAGAGCAGAGCAAATGAAGCATGGCCAAAAGTAAACCAACCCCTTGGACTGCTACGAAAAACACCATCGGATTTCAAAGTAGCACGATCTAATTCAAAAATTTCGCCCAATTGAGCGCGTCGAGCATATTTTTTCACAGTAGCAGGATCACTATAACTGACTCCATTCAGTTCGCCACCATAGAACTCCACAGTTACACCTACTTGTTCGACACTATACTTCGACTCTGCCCTTCGAAACGGAACATCGGCTCTAACAATACCGTCTCCGTCTACCAAAACAACCGGAAATGTTTCAAAAAAAGTGGGCATACGACGTACAAAAAGTTCACGCCCTTCCTTATCTCTAAAGATAGGGTGTCCTAACCACCCAACAGCTATTCCATCCCCGTTGTCCATTGAGCCCGCTCTGCTGAATAATCCCCCCTTTGCCGGATTATTACCGATGTAATCATAAAAAGCCAATTTTTCAGGAATTTTAGACCAAGCCTCTGATAAACTTTGATTTTCGGCTATCCCAGCGCTAACTCTTCGATATATTTCTTGCTGGAAGTATCCCTGATCCCATTGATAACGAGTAGGACAAAATAATTCAATCGGGGTGGTTGCTGAACCATACCACATAGTTCCAGCAACAACAAAAGCGGCAAAAAAGACAGCAGCGATACTGCTGGAAAGGACGGTTTCAATATTTCCCATGCGTAATCCTTTGTATAGACGTTGGGGCGGACGGACACTAAGATGGAATAGGCCGGCTAATATGCCCAATGTCCCTGCTGCAATATGATGAGAGGCTATTCCTCCCGGAACAAAAGGATCAAAACCTTCCACACCCCACGCTGGATTTACAGATTGTACCCTTCCGGTTAGTCCATAAGGATCGGACACCCATATTCCAGGACCATACAACCCCGTTACATGAAATGCGCCAAACCCAAAACAAGCCAACCCTGAAAGAAATAAATGAATTCCAAAAATCTTAGGTAAATCTAAAGAAGGTTTTCCTGTACGTTCATCAGAAAATATTTCTAGATCCCAGTACACCCAATGCCAAATAGCTGCCAAAAAGCATAAGCCAGAAAACACAATATGTGCCCCGGCCACACCTTCGTAACTCCAAATACCCGGATTCGTTATAGTACCTCCTGTGATACTCCAACCGCCCCATGAATTGGTTATTCCTAAACGAGTCATGAAGGGTATAACAAACATACCCTGTCTCCACATTGGATCAAGAACGGGGTCAGAGGGATCAAAAACCGCTAGTTCGTATAGAGCCATCGAACCGGCCCAACCAGCAACTAGAGCTGTATGCATTATATGAACAGAAATCAAACGACCCGGATCATTCAATACGACGGTATGAACACGATACCAAGGCAAACCCATGGAAATACCCCTTTAATCAACGAATAATAGACACTATGTAACTTTATTGCATTGTAAAAAGTAAAAAAACTATGCTCTGGACCCACTCTTTCGGTAGATTTTCTCGAGGAAAGAATTAATATTTGTTCTATTCTTTTAGTAATAATAATAATAGATAGTAATAATAGACGAATTCCATTTGTAGGAACAAAAATAAGCAGATCTATTCTATACCCGATAAGTACCAATACGCAATGGTAGAGGGGATTGATCCCACTTTAATTTTCTCTGAGTGAAGACATACCCATTTGTTCATATCATTCCAAAGGCCCATTCGTTTCGTAAAAATTTTCCTTTAGTCATAATCATTCGGTTTTCTTTTTTTATGTTATTGTTATGAACTTATTCAATTTATGGATAAACTATGATAAAGGCTAATCTTATTAAGACAATAAACCCGTTGTTACGCTTCCACATCAAAGTAAGATATAGTACTTAATTTTTTTTCTTTCATTTTATGCCTATTGGTGTTCCAAAAGTACCTTTTCGAAGTCCTGGAGAGGAAGATGCATCGTGGGTTGACATATAGTGCGACTTGTCAGATATATTGGGTCACATGGAATTTCCCCATTCTCTCCCCTGATCGAGATATCCCCTCTTTCGCCCAAAAAAGATTGATTGAATTATCAAAAGTTTGGAGCGTGAAATACAATTTAATCCTATTTATTTTTTGTAGGGGTATCAGATTAATATTATCAATTAGAATAATTTATGGTTGGCTCGACTGGACCAAAAAAATGAAGTATCCAGGCTCCGTTTAGAAAAACCCAATTGGTAATATATCTAAGATTACTACTTTTATAATATTCTATTTATAAACAGGAGCGATCTCAAACTGTTTAATCAATCGAGTAATATAATGAATACATTTAATATAATGAATACATTGAATATTTAGTGGAAGACATGAAATAAATAAAATTGAAAAATAAAAAAAGCCATAGCAAAAAGACGTGGTATTGGGACATTTGCCCTATATGTGCAAATAAAAATCGGGCCTATCTTTACTCGGAGTAGAGCATAAACCTAAAAAAATTGAAAAAGCCCATTCAGGAACAAGAAAATGGCATCGTTATTTGGATTCGATCTCGATGAAACAATACATCAATGAGAAGTTCATTCGATAAGTTTAGTAAATTATTTATATATATATTTTATTTATATATAGGTAAAGTAAACAGGCCAAAAGAAATCCTTCTTGAAAAATGGAAGAAAAAAAGCCCTTTGTTAGAAGTTAGAAAGAGCCCCCTATGAAAATAAAAAAGAATGAGGGCTGCAATCTACACATTGATTCTTTTTTTTTGCGCGATTTTTGGTAAACCGTATGCATCAAAAGGTGCGCGTACGGTTCCTAAGGATACAATTATATCCTAATCAACCGACTTTATCGAGCAAGATTACTTTTTTTAGGCCAAGAGGTTGATAGCGATCTCTCGAATCAAATTATTGGTCTTATGGTATATCTCAGTATAGAGGATGATAGCAAAGATCTGTATTTGTTTATAAACTCTCCCGGGGGGTGGGTAATACCCGGAGTAGCTATTTATGATACTATGCAATTTGTACAACCAGATGTACAGACAATATGCATGGGATTGGCCGCTTCAATAGGATCTTTTCTTCTGGTCGGAGGAGAAATTACCAAACGTCTAGCATTCCCTCATGCTCGGCGCCAATGAGTTTTGTATTTGAGAGAAAAAAGAAGACTATGCCTTCGCCATATGAAATATGACTATTAAGTAATAATAGCATGGCATTTTGAATTCGATATGAGAAACCTTTTTTTTTATTTTTGTTTTTTTTTTTCAAAAATCAATCATTAGATTATATATCGAACGAATAGTATGAGATAAAGGGCATTTCCGATTTTATCTGATTTATCGGAAGCCTATTGCAGCGTCACAAACTTTTTTGTTTTCACACCAGAGGGATAATAACAATATTTATCTTAGGAAAGAATACAAAAAAAAGAAACTTTGGGATTGCTTAATAACAGACTAAATAAATATATAAAGCAACGGAACCATCATAGTATGTTTTAACTACTCCAAAATAAAATGAAGGATGGTTATTGGATTATTTACCGATCGGGGTCTGATAGGCCCTATATTTGAATATTTGAATTTGATTTTATACTTCTTCAATGGAATGGAGGTTATAAAGTAAATTCCATTGTATAGCCGTATGCAATGCGCAAAAGATGCCTGTACGGTTGTTCAATTCTATCTTTTGGTTTTCATATCATTACTCGTTATTTAATTTATTCTCTTTGATTTCTCTTCGAGATAGAAGAACCATTTATTAGGTTATATAATCAGGGTAATGATCCATCAACCTGCTAGTTCTTTTTATGAGGCACCCGCAGGAGAATTTATCCTGGAAGCGGAAGAAATGATGAAGCTGCGCGAAACCATTACAAGGGTTTATGTACAAAGAACAGGCACACCTCTATGGGTTGTATCCGAAGACATGGAAAGAGATGTTTTTATGTCAGCAACAGAAGCCCAAGCTCATGGAATTGTTGATCATGTAGGGGTAGAATAAAAAATAACAGGGATTTTGCGCAAATACAAATACGCCATTTGAAATTTTATCTTCTTACTGGGTTTGATAGAGTATTCTATTAATTAATTTATTACTATAGAAGTAATTCCTAATCGGCCGGTTAGGATCGATCTAAACCAGCTCATTATGTATACGAGTCAACATGCCAACTATTAAACAACTTATTAGAAAGACGAGACAGCCAATCAGAAATGTTACGAAATCCCCCGCCCTTGGGGGATGCCCTCAGCGACGAGGAACATGTACTAGGGTGTATGTGTGACTCGTTCAGAGAATGGACTGGGGCAGAAGAAAAGAACCCATTTTTCCAGTATCAGTGATCAGTAACAGTAAATAAGATAAAATAAAACGGAAGAACTCCATTCACTATCTAAAAAGTATCTATCATACCCTTCTATTGTGTATCAAAATTTATGGTTTCTAGTGGTGTAAATCCAATCGTCTCCATTTTCAATTTAAGATGAGAAAGAATTTCCCATTGGTAGCAAATGTTTATCCATTAAGCGGGGGGAATCCCATTTAAAGGCAAGAAAGATTACGCCCTTACTCTTTCAACAACGGACTAAGAGGGTCAGCTACACAGTTAATCTTCATAATTAAATACCGTTACTGTATAAGTGGATCTCGTTGTGAAAGACGGATTACTGAATAATTCATGGGTAGAGCCAAAAAGTGTGAACTGTACAAGTTAACAATAGCATTGATTAAATGAAAGAAAAGAAGGGGCTCCGGTGTATAGAAGGGATCTCGCCGTTTAAGAAGTAACCATAGAAACGATGGAACCCACTATTTTTTTTTATTCATTTCTATTTTATATTTACTACTTTTTGTTTTTATTTAATATTAATATGCTTTTTTTAATATCTAGTATCAATATTATTTCTTATTTCGAGGTAAAATGCCTATAAAAAAAAAAGAAAAAATCGTGGGCGGGAAGGTTATAGTAGCAAAAGCCGTTGGAGTTTTTATTTTATACATTGGAAGGATCCGTTTTGTTATTAACAAACTAGTAAAGGGGAAGGGAATAACTGAAAGAAAAGAAATCAATTAGTTATTTATCAAAGTTTCATTTATTCAATGACCAGAATTAAACGAGGATGTATAGCTCGGAGACGTAGAACAAAAATTCGTTTATTTGCATCAAGCTTTCGAGGGGCTCATTCAAGACTTACTCGAACTATTACTCAACAGAAAATAAGAGCTTTGTTTTCGGCTTATCGGGATAGAGGTAGGCAAAAGAGATATTTTCGCCGTTTGTGGATCACTCGGATAAATGCAGCAATTCGAGGGAATTTAGTATACTATAGTTATAATATTTTCATACACAATCTGTACAAGAAGCAACTGCTTCTTAATCGTAAAATACTTGCGCAAATAGCTATATTAAATATAAATTGTCTTTCTATGATTTCCACTGAGATTATAAAATAAGTAGATTGGAAGGACTCCATAGGAATGTTTTAAATTTTAATGGAGTGCGCTGTAAAATTAACTCCGGGAAGGTAGAATAGAAATTAGTATGATAAAATATAATCAAATAATATGATAAAGTCGTCAAAATGAACAAACAAGACGTTCAATAAAAAAAGATTTATTCTTTTTCCCCGATACTTTTTTCTTATGACACGACACTCACATCTTAATTCGCGAATTTTTCGAACAAAACATCAATCCGCCTTTGAGTTCGTATTGGAATTTTGATTCAAGTGAAGAGTAAGCCTATCCCCCTTTTTGATTCTAAGACCCGCAGTTCTAGCAGCCGACTCACCTCTTTCAAATTGTTTCTCATTATTAAGAAAGGGTAACAAAGATAAAATACGAGCTTGCTTGATAGCAATAGTAATTAATCGTTGTTGTTTTAAGTTTAATCTATTCACCCGTCTAGATAATATCTTTCCTTGTTCACTAATAAATCGACTAATTAAACTCATGTTTCTATAATCAATTCGATCCCCCGACCCAATCGGGGGCAAACGCCTACGAAAAGATCGCTTGGATTTAAAATAGAGTCGCTTGGATTTATCCATGATTTGTTTATTCCTTATCCCGAAAATCCTAATTTTGTCGGGGATTTCTTTTTGGTTTGTTTATCTTTAAATATATGTTATATATAATATATGGTATATGACATTTTTCATCTTCCTTGGAAGGATGACATACAATACATACGTGTAATCGGTTCCATCTATTTCTTTATCTCCCCATGAATTGTATATTTGTAACAAAAGGGACAGAATTTTCTCAATTCCAATCGACTAGGCGTATTGTGTCGATTCTTTTGAGTAATATATCTGGAAATACCAACCCTCTTTGATTCCTTATTAGCATCATTTCGAACAGCACAATTGGTACATTCCAAAATAACTGTTACTCGAACATCTTTCCCCTTGGCCATGAACCCCCTTTGTATTTTTGATTCACTCAACTATTCTATTTTGCGATCCAAAGAGAAAAAAGGAACGAAAAAAAAAAATAGAAGTTGCTAACTCGAAATAAAATTATGAAAAATTTCGTTGCAATCAAGATAGTAATAATAAGTAATACAATGATTTCTAACTACATTTCTAATCCCAATATAGCGTTTCGTCTTTCATTTAAGTATTTTGTATGATATTGTTGACCTATCCATCAATTTCCATTTCCGTTCTCATTCTCTTTTTAATTATTTTAATTTAAATAATTAAAATTAAAAATTTTATTTTAATTCGAGCCTCGGGCCTGAGGCCCGAGTTCCGAGTTTCACTGAATTTGAATCCACTTTTATTCTTTCTATTTTCGAACTTATTCGAATTTTAAAAATTCTAAAATTAAAAGATGGGAAGGGGAGGGATTAGTCACAGAGATTTTATTAAATCCCTAATCTTCTTCACCACTTCCCATGTTACTAACTAGAATGAAAAAAAGGGGAATATCAGCGCATCCGGAAATAAACGATTGATCTCTATCAATAGACCTGCTAAAAACCCGAACCATATAGTACTTACTACCGGCGCCACGGAGAGATATGTTTTTAGATCTCGCATTTTATTTGAAATCCTCCTTCTTTATTGGAATTTGTAATACATATATGACCAGACATATATGGAGTTAATGATCGCTTGTATTTGTCCGCGGAATCCCTAATTAAAATTTAAATGTACAACGATTCAGTAGAATATTCCTTTTCTTAAAAAAAACGTGCCCTTTTCTGTACCAGCATTTCCCCAAAATATTCATTTTTTTTACAGCGGGTTTCATTATACGTAACGCATATAAGTAGTTTATTATAATTAATTAATAATTAATTATATGTTCTATGATATGAGATCAAAAAGAAGAAATGACAAGATAATTTTTGTA